CGTCCCTTTTGAAGCGAGAATTGATTTTCCTTGATACCTAACATAATGCATGAAAGGGTCCTTGAACAACCATAGATTGGACTGAAAGGCCTTAGCAAAAGCTTCTACAAGTACAAGATGTTCTAGTTTTCCATAGAAATAGATTCGTTCAAGAAGGGTTCCAGAAGACATTGAGCATAAATGATAAGATTGGTTACGAAGAAAGACGAAGATGGATTCATATTCACATAGATGAGAATTATATAGGACGAAGAAAAACCTTTGAGTTCTTTTTGAAAAAAAAGAACTGGCTTTATTTGGAGTATTCGAACTACAATACTCGTGGAGAAAGAATCGTAATAAATGTAAAGAAGAAGCGTCTTTTACCCAGTAGCGAAGCGTTTGAACCAATATTTCCAGATGGGCTGGGTAGGGTATTAGTATCTCTAACACATAAATTAAATGTGAAAATTTGTCCTCTAAAAAAGGGAATATTGAATGAATTGATCGTAAATTCTGAGATTTAACTATCCCTTTCCTTTCTAGCGAAGATAATAATCGGAGATAAAACGGAATTTCTACAATGACTGTAAATCCTTCTGATATCATTTGAAAATTAAAATTCTTGTTGCGCCCAAAAAATATATTTTGGTTAAAATCATTAGCAAAAAGAATCAAATGATTCTGTTCATACTGATACATTCGCTCAATTGCACGTTTCACAATTAGTAAGCTGAATTTATTAGAACCTGCATTTTCCAACATATCTCTATTTATTCTATTTAAACCATGATCATGCGCAAGTGCATAAATATACTCCTGAAAGATAAGTGGATATAAGAAATAGTGTTGTTGATATCTATTTAGCTTTAAATATCTTTGGAATTCCTCCATTTGAAATTATAATTGAACTAAAGGTAGAGGATTTTGGGGGTTATCAATGAAACATAGTGCGATACAGTCAAAACGAGGTATTCTAGTAATAAACGAATAGATACCTCGGATACAGGTAAACTTATCAACGGATTCTCTATCCTCTCTTTTCCATTTAAACGAATAAGTTTATGTTCGTTTAGGATAACAAAATACTTAGAAATCCTTTATTTTTTCAACCTAATCGCTCTTTTGATTTTGGAATTGTTTATCAATATACTGTTTCTTCTACACACACATTTCCATTCCATAATGGAAAATGTCAATAGTTAGGATTCATTAAAAAATAAAGAATCCGTTCATGGGATAATCCCTTCCCGTATCAGGCACTAATACATTTTTAACGTCTAATTAGATCGGGTAATCGTTCAAATTAAGAACAGAAGCTCGTTGCTTTTTCCCTATAATCAATAAATTGAAGCCATTAGGGCTCTATCTCTATCCATTTATTCATCCGACCCAACTTTAAATTGAATTCATTTTGTTCCGTTTCAAAAAAGAACACAAGGGTTTGTACCGATTCGGAAAGAATGAAATATTCTCAGAACTCTTCGTTGATCCGACATGCTATTTTTTCCATTCATTCCCTTTCAGGATCAGTCGTGGTCTTCCAAACTCTACCGATGGTATGGACGAATCCCTCGCTTCATCCAAATGTGTAAAAGATCCTAGCCGCACTTAAAAGCCGAGTACTCTACCGTTGAGTTAGCAACCCGAATAGAAAAAGGTTCCGTAGATACAATCAAAATAAAAAAAGATAGATAAATGTCAAATTTATAAACCACCCCTTAGTTCTTATGTTATCGACTTTTCAATTAAAACACCTATTCTTATTATATCTTAGCTCAAATTGTATTAAAGAGAATCCAATGAATCCCATCATTTAAATAATGTAAGGTAAAAATAAAACCTCTGGGACAGAAAAAATTTATCTACTTATCAGGATGAATTATATTTGTTCGATACACTGTTGTCAATATAAATGTTGAAAAAAGAATACAATGGAAAAACAAAATAAATGGAATTTACTATTAAAAATTTCAGATTTATATTTATACTATTAAAAAGGGGCTTGTGTTGGATTGGCACTACATAGATGAAAAAAGTTTAGATAGAGGAATAAAAAAGGAAGAAGTATAAAAAAAATATCAGATTTATTTTTATTTATTTTATTTGATTCAATAAATCAATAATAAGTAACTAGAATAAAAAAAGGAGTATTCCTTGGTTATTACTTATTAGTAGAGTTCCAACGAAAACCGACCAATTGAAGGAATTCCCATAATTTTATATTTCTAGGATCAAACAACTCGGGTTTTGTCGTTCTAGAACATGAAATTTTATAGAAGCAATGAAAAAAAGATATGAGTAGAATCCAAAAAGGGAAAAATATATATATAAATCCAAAAATTTATATAAGAATTACTACCCCTTTATTAAATTTTGTATTAAATTTTGTTTGATTAGGACCAAGCTACTTAAAAACCTCCGCCTTTTTTAAAATATCCCGAACAGTTCCTGTGGGCTGAGCGCCCTTTTCAAGGAAATTTATAATAGCGGGAACGTTTAAATAACTTTGATTCTTTAT